TTTATTAAATTAATATATTGTATTGAATTAAATACATATTAGTTAATTAAATATTAAATAATATGAGACTCGAAATGAAAGTACCCTTCTCGCATACATTCCCCATTACGTTGTCGGAACAAAAATATTGCATGTATCAATATGGATGGAAATATTTAGTACATGAAATAGCGATTTGCTAGATATATAAATAGATATATAAGATATAACTAATAAAACGGATCTTGTGTTCTGGAATTGGAATCAAAGAAAGATATTTAAAATGGCTCATATGTTGTGACATGGAATAAATGTTTCTCGGTAAAGGAAGGGAATAGTAATTTATTCATTCCTAATTTATTCCTATAGAACGTCTAGGAACAAGAAGATTAAATCGGATATATCGACAGATTCCCGCGTAGTCCAAAGAAAAAAAAGATCCAATTTCATCTCTATCGAATTTTAATATCAGAATAGTGGATATAATTATGATGCAATGGGTTAGGTCCACTTACTTTTTATTTTGTTGATTTCTAATCGATTTAATTGGAATAATGGAAAATAGGAAAGGAATAGTAATATTTGAAGATTTAACGAGACGACTTATCCTTACATTCATTATAATATTAAATATATTATTTATTTAATAATATATTTAATATTTAATTTAATAATATATTTAATATTTAATAATATATTTAATTTATTAAAATAGCAAATTTATAACCATACTATAATTAATTATAATGTTATAATTTTGATTATATATTAAAATATTAAATTATACGGTTTGTTACTTTTTTTTTATTACTTTATTACAAAGATCAACAATATCTTTAATATCTTTATTCGCACTTCAAATATGAATACTACTGCCGGAGTTTTATGATTTATGAAAAAATCAAAGCCCCTTATCGGATTTGAACCGATGACTTACGCCTTACCATGGCGTTACTCTACCACTGAGTTAAAAGGGCTTGTTTGATCCAATTCCTGAATAAAGACACTATGAGTTTAGTATATATACTTATTATAATAGATGTACATAGATATATCTTATAATAAGTATAAGGGTTCATTCAGGAATGAAAAATTTTCTTTATCCAGTAAAAGTAAATTAAATAATTTAATATAATTTAATATAGAGTATATAATATAGGTAAAATAAAACGGTTTATTGATATTGGATTTGATAAATATCAATACAATGAATTGTTTCAAGACTATCCTAATTGACATCATAACTAAATTCATTTGAGTGATACATGTATCCACTAATTTAACATAGATCCAAGATATTTCATTGAATCATTGATAAAGAGATTCGGATAAAGAGATTCGGCGTGGCCTTTGAACCAAACTTTTATCGAAAAAAATTGTATAGAAAGAATCGTGAAAGACGGAAAGATCCTTCGTATCGAGTCATACCATTCCATTATATTGACAATTTTAAAAAACTATTCATACTATGAACATAGTATGATGGCGGTCGTGCAAGTCTGCCCCCATCGTCTAGCGGTTCAGGACATCTCTCTTTCAAGGAGGCAGCGGGGATTCGACTTCCCCTGGGGGTAGGGTACTACGAAAGGAAGTTGATCGTGGATTATCAATAAGCCTGGAATTGATTCTTCCTGGGTCGATGCCCGAGCGGTTAATGGGGACGGACTGTAAATTCGTTGGCAATATGTCTACGCTGGTTCAAATCCAGCTCGGCCCAATAATTTGCCGATCCGCCATGAAATGATATAATATAACCCATTTGTTGCTCTCCAGAAATGCCCGATCCCCCAATCCCAATACGGAAGAAATCCATTTTATGATATATCTATACCACTATTTATTTACTCTCTTTTTACAAGAAATTCTGATCTTGCTAATGATCTAGATTCATATCAGGATCCGTAACTATAAAGTAAAGTTTAAGGAAAAGAGTAAATAAAAAAAAAAGTTTTTTGATTGAACGAGTGATTATCCAATTGATTTGGCAATAACGAAAGGATTACTAGTAATACCGGCTGCTCTCACTAAAGTACATATACATATGGGTATCGATATATCACACTCGCAGCTCTGTTACAACACGCCAATTCTAATCGAAATTGAAAGGGTTAGAATGAAATCATAAAAATATGTATACTTTATTTTATTATGGTATTTACTTGGGATTGTAGTTCAATTGGTCAGAGCACCGCCCTGTCAAGGCGGAAGCTGCGGGTTCGAGCCCCGTCAGTCCCGACGAATCCAAATCCAATAAAAAACTATATCAATTCATCTCTCTATTTTTTGTGAAAAGAAGTCCAAATAACATAATTTCATTCCCAACAGCGATCCCTCTTCTTTTTTTCTTTTTCGTTTCACATTTATCATCAACCAAATGGGGGAATTTCCATTTCTTCGACTAGTACCGATTCGATTGATGGGAGAGAGGCATATGTGGATTAGTACAATTATTATATTATTAGCATCAGATTCAGGATTCCACGGGATACCGTACTGTACTGGGTCTGGCTTTTTCAATTACTCCCGATCTGTGAAATATGAAATAGAGTAGAGTATGTTTCCCGGGAGTACATACATAAATGGAATTTGTACAATGTAAAATAAATTGAACATAGTTACTGTGTATAGAATAGTATAGAATACTTTTTTTTTTAAGATTAAAATAAAAGTATATCCTTTTCGGGCCCTATTTTGTGTAACCTCAATTTCAAATTTTACTAATTTGAAATAATCTATCTCATTCAAATTTCGCATTGAGCTTTTGATATATGCGTCCCATTCCTAATCCAATGAAAGAGGATATTCAAAAAATAAAGATCAAACAAGGATCACTTTTTTATTAGCGAGGTAATGAATTTTTTTTTTTTTTTTATTTTTTTATAAAGGTTTTTCCTTGAAAGAACAAACTTTTTAAATTTATATATAAATATATAAAAAAATAGTTAATTTGATGGAATATTCGATTTTTTTATACCGGAATTTGTACTCGTCTTTATCATACTTCTTTTGTTTTCCAAGAAGATTGGATCATTAAAAAAAGGAGTTTATAACTTAGCTCCTTCCTTTTTTTTCATTGAGCTTCTATTGTTTGTTGGGGTTTGTTTAGAACCAATGGTAAGTGGAAAGGCGGTTAGATGATACTTCATCAGATGATTGTACAAAGAGGGCGGTAGGTTATAGAAAAGAAAGAATGGAAAAGAATGATAAATAAATAAAGGAATTATTGATTGTATCGGGAATCAAATTTTGAGTTCAGTATGGATAAAAGATCGTCCTATGTTATACTATTCAATTCTTGACGATGAATCGATTTGATAGCTCCGATATTGTTATTCATGATATTGATCCGATTCGATATCATCGAGATGTAATGCATCCCATTGAATTTACAGGCGAAAGATTTATTATCTCTATGGGATTAACTCCCGAGTTATTGCGAATTAAAGAAAAATTAAACAATGAGATTATGGAAGTAAATATTCTCGCATTTATTGCTACTGCACTGTTTATTCTAGTTCCTACTGCTTTTTTACTTATAATATACGTAAAAACAGTCAGCCAAGGTGATTAATTTGAATTAAACTTGATTTTTTATTTCTTATCAATAATTGCAGAGAAGAAAAGGATAAAAATTAGAAAAGGATAAAAATTTCGCGTCTTAAATGAAATGGGCAGACTAGAATCAGTCGTATTCTATGAGATACGATAGTATGGTAGAAAGATTCAGATATTTCTTTCTACCATACTATCTAGTATTGTTATTGTAGTGTATAAAGTTGTATTGTAATGCGGGTTAATTTAATATAGATTAATATAGATCAATCTACAATAGTATCATAGATCAATCTACAATAGTATCATCATATTCCTTTTCTATATATAGAAATCGATTTAATTACGTATATATAAATCGATTTAATTACGTATACGTATATATAATTAATTACGTATATATAATATATATAGTGATAATGTATATTATATAGTATCCCAATTCTATTTCTTTACTTTATCTATTTGTATTTAATTTGTGTTGATTTCAATTAAATTAATTTGAAATAATCGAAAGCGACTTTTACGATTCGAATTCCTAGATTTCTGATTATTTTCAATATGAATCCCGATCGAAAGAATCAATGACTTCTTCGGATTTCGAAAAGGATTAGTAAAACCCGTCGACTTTTAACGTTTGAACCATGATATGAAATGGGTTCAATAAAACAAGCAAAACATAAATAAAATTTCTAAAATAGTAAAACTAAAACAAGCGGCGCAATATGTGACTCGCCCAAGACAATATTTTAGGATGTGCAGTATCTCGTTGGACAACTACTATGTTGTTTCCCAATGTGTATCCACGTAATGGAATAACCAAATAGTTTTCTCTTTGATCTTTGAACAGTAAAGAGGTAAACAAAATAAAAAAAAAAGTTCCGTTCTTCCTCATGGTCCATATCTAACTTTGGTAAGAGTCAGTTCATCGAAATAGAAAATTTATGAAGAATTCAGTTGGAATAAATTTCCTACCATTTGTATTCCTTTTACTTTTTTTACTTTCAAAATACGAACACGGAAATAATTGAAATATTTCTTTGATTGAAAGAGTATTCTTCATATATATTTATTATTCATAGAATACATTACTCAACTAAAATCCAAGAGAATTTCGAAATGAAGATATTTTTCATTTCTATTTCAATTTAAAAATAAAATTTTAAATTGAAATAGTGAAAAAAAAACTTTGGCGAACGATCTATAAAAACAAGTGATACTGTTTAGTTCCTAAACTCAATTAGTAGTACTTCTAGAGTCCACTCCTTCCCCATACTACTAGTGAAAGGGAAAACGTAAAGACTACCATTAAAGCAGCCCAAGCGAGATTTACTATATCCATGTGAATTATGTCCTCTATCTCTATGAAGGAATTATTCAATTATTGTTCACTAATAAATAATAGGGGAATCACTGGCGCAGAGTCAAAAAGTTATTCTGACCCAACACCGTTGATGAAACAATCCAAT